TCGCATTATCTGAATCCAAAGACCCAGTCAAGATATGACAGATCAGTCATATCCTTGGAGCAACTGAAATCTTTTTCCCTAAACAAAAACAAAAAATCAGATTCTAAGTTTGAATCAAAATAGAGAAAAGAAAATAAGAATGTGGATAAATGGAAGGGTGAGAGAAAGAAAGAAAACGACTATTGATGCTAGCGAATTCCAATAGGGAATATGTACGGTCTATGAGTCATCTCATAAAAAAGGCAATGTAAGAAAGCATTAATACAGATTCATCCATACTCAAATGAATCCGTCCTGAGAACGAAAAAATCAAGAGCTTCGAGCCAATAAAGACTGAGAAGATTGACTCAAGCACAAATTAAATTCTGAGCTCCATTGCAGAATTCAGACCTAAGCATTAAGTAACAAGCGATGAGAACGACGGAACCTATGGATCTAAAAAAGTCGATTGAACACGAATTCTAATGATTCATTGATCTGGATGGCGGAACTGACCCGAAACCAATTAATCTATTCGAAAAAGTTAGACACTCTGGTTACAACCGAAATCTAAATTGAATTGAAAGAGTCAATATTCGCCCGCGAAAACAGTATTTTCTTGGATTACTCGATTTGAGTTAATTAAAGATGCTAAGACGATGAAATTCAAGGATAAAAAAATTAAGATTATCAAAAGCAAGAAAACAATAGAGATATATATGCTATAATAGAAAAATTTATTTTAGACGTTTCGCTATCTATAGAAAGAAGATACTAATTACTCCCAGATTTTCGATCAATTCACCGAACTTCATACTTCGATGGATTAGTTATACTTATGAAATCGATGTCGATCGTATGAAATCCAAGTCTGTTTAATTCAAATTCTATTTGATCGAACTTTCCGTAAAATTCCCCTTTTTTGAATCCTTTTATTCGCGAGGAGCCGGATGAGAAGAAACTCTCACGTCCGATTCTGGAGTAGAGATGGAATTCAAACCCAACCATCAACTATAACCCTAAAAGAACTAGATTCCGTAAACAACATAGAGGAAGAATGAAGGGAATCGCTTATCGAGGTAATTCTATTGGTTTCGGTAAATATGCTCTTCAGGCACTTGAACCCGCTTGGATCACATCTAGACAAATAGAAGCAGGTCGACGGGCAATGGCACGAAATGCACGCCGCGGTGGAAAAATATGGGTCCGTATATTTCCAGACAAGCCGGTCACAGTCAGAGCCGCAGAAACACGTATGGGTTCGGGTAAAGGAAATCCCGAATTTTGGGTAGCTGTTGTTAAACCAGGTCGAATACTTTATGAAATCAGTGGAGTAACAGAAAATATAGCCCGAAGGGCGGTTTCAATAGCAGCGTCCAAAATGCCGATACGAACTCAATTCCTTCTTTCGAGATAAAATTTGGAAATACAAAAGAAAAATGCAAAAACAAAAAAAATAGGTTTTTGGGAGACAAAAGAATCGCAGGTGCAGGTTTCATTTTTTGGACAAACAATATATTCTTTTTCTTCGCCCTTTACTTTTGATAAAACAAAAAAAAAAAAAAAAACAAAAGGATATGATTCAACCTCAGACCTACTTGAATGTAGCGGATAACAGCGGGGCTCGTAAATTGATGTGTATTCGAATCATAGGAGCTAGCAATCGTCGATATGCTCATATTGGTGACGTTATTGTTGCTGTGATCAAAGAAGCAGTTCCACAAATGTCGCTAGAAAGATCAGAAGTGGTCAGAGCTGTAATTGTACGTACTTGTAAAGAACTCAAACGCGACGACGGTATGATAATCCGATATGATGACAATGCTGCAGTTGTCATTGATCAAGAGGGCAATCCAAAAGGAACTCGCGTTTTTGGTGCAATTGCAGAGGAATTGAGACAATTCCATTTTACTAAAATAATTTCATTAGCTCCCGAAGTATTATAAAATACGACCAGAATCTAGTTCCACCACAATCATTCCATAAAGAATGTGGGGAGGTATTTGAAAGAAATCAATTAAAATTTAGTTTAGTAGATTATGTTGCACGCATATACCTTGAAAAAATGTATAATCATAAACAAACAAAAAACCAAGAAAAACATGATAATTATATCCAAATTGGGAGGGACCAATACTTTAATTCATTATGAGTAAGGATACAATTGCTGACATACTAACCTCTATACGAAATGCTGAGATGAAGACAAAAAGAGGGGTTCGAATACCATTTACGAATCTCGGCGAAAGTCTTGTTAAAATACTTTTACGCGAAGGGTTTATCGAAAACGTGAGAAAACATCAAGAAAAAAACAAATATTTTTTGGTTTTAACTCTACGATATAGAAGAAATCGAAACGAGCCTTATCGCAATCGAAAAGTTTTAAATTTAAAACGCATCAGTCGACCCGGCCTACGAATCTATTTTAACTATCAACAAATTCCTAGAATTTTAGGCGGGATGGGGATTGTAATTCTTTCGACTTCTCGAGGTCTAATGACAGACCGAGAGGCTCGATTAGAAAGAATCGGTGGAGAATGTTTGTGTTATATATGGTAATCCTTCGAATATCCAAAGGAAATTCGCAACTTTCTATTTGTGGCTAAAGAAAGGGGAGAGGGGTGTCTAATATCGGGTCTTCTCTACGACCTCATCAACGCCTTCGTGTGTTTTAGATCGTCCAAAATAACGAAGTTGATCCGGAATAAACGAGGTTTTCATTCAACTGAAAAACAGAAATCGATTCCCGAAAGGTTAATTACAGAATCCGTTCCCAACGACATCTTTGGGGTTCATTTATAGAATATATATATAATATTATTTTATAGAATATATATAATATTATAATGATCTAGTTCTCGTTTCTATTTTGGAAAAGCAACCACTGCGTTTTATTATAATCCAACGAGTCTTCAATTCGTAGAATTTTTCGACTTTGGGAAAAATAAGAGTCAAAAATTTCGGTATTTTTTCAACGTCAACATTTTCAACATTTGATTTAAGATGTAAAATTTCAAGAAACTTATTTTCTGCCAAGAAGTAGATTCCGAATTAAGGTCAAAAGTCGGCAAATATGAAAATAAGAGCCTCTGTTCGTAAAATTTGTGAAAAATGTCGATTAATACGCCGTCAGGGACGAATTCGAATAATTTGTTCCAACCCAAGGCATAAACAAAGACAAGGATAATCGAACTTGGGCAAGGCCCGATCGTCAAAAATGGATAGATCCATATATCTCTGATTCATCATTTATGAGATAATAAAATATGGCAAAAGTGAGACTGGCATTTGCTTTACGTAGGCGACGTCTTCGTTCACGTAAGAGTATGCGTAGAATACCAAAAGGGGTTATTCATGTTCAAGCAGGTTTGAATAATATCATTGTGACTGTTACAGATGTACGGGGTCAAGTGGTTTCTTCTTCCTCTGCCGGTAATTGCGGTTTCCGGGGTACACGCAAAGCGACACCATTTGCTGCTCAAACCACAGCAGTAACCGCTCTTCGTACAGTAGTGATGCAACGAGCAGAAGTCTTGATACAGGGTCCCGGACTCGGAAGAGACGCAGCATTACGAGCTATTAGCAAAAGTGGCATACGAGTCACTCTTATACGGGATGTAACTCCTTTGCCACATAATGGCTGTAGACCTCCGAAAAAAAGACGTGTGTAAAAATCAAAGATTGAAGAGATTTTAACAGCAAGAAAAACAAGAGAAATAAATGATTCAATGATCTGATCAAATAATATTATTATGGTTCGAGAACAAGTAAGAGTAGATACTCGGACACTACAGTGGAAGTGTGTTGAATCAAGAGCAGACAGTAAACGTCTTTCTTATGGACGATTTATTCTGTCTCCACTTATGAAAGGTCAAGCTGACACAATAGGTATTGCGATGCGACGAGCTTTGCTTGGAGAAATAGAAGGAACATGTATCACACGCGCAAAATCCGCGAAAATACCGCATGAATATTCTACCATAGTGGGTATTCAAGAATCAGTCCATGAAATTTTAATGAATTTGAAAGAAATTGTATTGAGAAGTAATCTATACGGAACTTGTGACGCGACCATTTGTGCCAGAGGCCCCGGAGATATAACTGCTAAAGATATCATCGCACCCCCTTATGTAGAAATCATTGATAATACACAGCATATAGCTAGCTTGACGGAACCAATTGAGTTGTGTATTCGATTACAAATCGAGAGGAATCGTGGATATCTTATCAAAACATCAAATAACGTCCAAGATGGAAGTTATCCTATAGATGCTATCTTCATGCCTGTTCGAAATGTGAATCATAGTATTCATTCTTATGGGACTGAAAATGAGAAACACGAGATACTCTTTCTTGAAATATGGACAAATGGTAGTTTAACTCCCAAAGAAGCACTTCATGAGGCCTCCCGGAATTTGATTGATTTATTTATTCCCTTTTTACAGACAGAAGAGGAAAACTTACATTTAGAGGCTAATCAACATATGCTTCCTTTCCGCCCCGCTACCCTTCCCGATACATTGGTTAAAATAACAAAAAACAAAAAAAAAAGAGCATTGAAATCAATTTTTATTGACCAATTAGACTTGCCCCCCAGGGTCTATAATTGCCTGAAAAAGTCTAATATAGCTACATTATTCGACCTCTTAAATAAGAGTCAAGAAGATCTTATGAAAATAGACCACTTTCGCATAGAAGATATAAACCAGATATTAGACATTCTCGAAAAGCATTTCGGGATTGATTTACCGAAAAATTAGTTTTCAATCTATTTCAACTTCTTTTTAGTTGAAGTCTGCAAAGATGTTTTCACTCTTTGGCACAGTCTATCTTTTCGGCGGAATCGAGTCGGAATTGAATGGAATCGATGTATCTAGGGAGAATTCACTTTGAAGCGAAGTGAATATTCCCTAGATAAACGCGTTGCGATATTTTATTTCACAATGGAATCAAGTTCAAAATGAAAAAAGACCTAAAGTTAAGGATTTATCAATAGGTAATGTTGCTCCAATACCCAACCA